TTGAGATTTTTGGTGCTGTGGAGGGATTTTATGTTGATGTTATACTTATTTTGGATGGAAAAGAGAGAAGTATTTAGTGATTTAGGTGTGCCTGGAGTATGTTTTAAGGATTGTATTTTGGGGTAGTATTGGTATTTTTGTTAGGTTTATTATGATCTACAGGAAAGGCTCTTTAAGAAGGTGCGGTATTAAGGTAATACACTGGTAAATACTGAGTTCAGGATTTTTTGCGTATAAAAAATCAATAGGGACATGACAGTTAAAATAAATTTAAACTTACAAAGATAGTTCTAGTTCTAAATTAAATCAGTGCGGAGTTCTTGTTTTTGGGGTTTGGCAAGATTAGTTTTACCAAAAATCTGTATAAGTCTAGAACGGGGGGTAAGGGGGGTTTGCGTAAAATAACTGGGTATATAAATATATGCGTGCGTGTGCGTGTGCGTATGCGTATGCGTATGCGTATGCGTATGCGTATGCGTATGCGTATGCGTATGCGTATGCGTGTGCGTGTATGCGTATGCGTGTATATGCGTATGCGTGTATATGCGTATGCGTGTATATGCGTATGCGTGTATATGCGTGTGCGTATATGCGTATGCGTGTATGCGTGTGCGTGTATGCGTGTGCGTGTATATGCGTGTGCGCGTATGCGTATGCGTGTATATGCGTGTGCGCGTTTAATCGTACGCATCTATGAGATCTTTTGCAAACGTTTGCAAAAGATCTCCTTCTTGTGTATAAACTTATTTATGTCCTTCAAGCATGAATTAAATAGTCACCTATGATAATTATGAGGGTAAAGAATGTACATGCTATGCTCAGCTTCAATTAATGCTCCGGGTGCGGGCCGGCGTAGGCCATGCTGAGTCGGTGCATACCGAAAATTAAAAAATACCTTCTGCCTGACACCACAGTTATGCCCATGCCATGGGCTGATTAGCTGCCAAGCATCGAGATGTCTTATTTAAGGGGAACGAGTGAGCGGGTATATCTCACATGGCCCTGAAGTAAGAACCAGAGGCCAGATAAAGTTTCAGTATAGACACCCCCAAGTTTGAATGGGCTCAGAGCAAGAAGAGAGGCATTCTACGGGCGGGTTGCTGGTTTCACGGAGGATGGTAGATTAAGCTACGATCTGGTACAGGTGGATATCCATATTGACAAGAATCGAATAAGTAGTTCTGATCTGATGTGCGCCACTGTTCGATCAATTGAGGAATGTTTCATGTACGATAATAGGAACAATGCCTATGCACGATTATGGAGTAATGTACTGGCTTATATGCGTATGGAATAGGATTGAATGAACGAAAACATGGAGTGTTTTATGTACGACTTAGGAACTAAGTACTTGCTTATATGCGCGTCAGGCTAGAACTGTATGTACGATATACATATTTATGTCTTATGTAAAATTAAACATATATAATATAGGTACATGTTAATGAGGAAAGGCGCATTATGCACGATGTACATAGAAATGGAACTAAATTTATTAGTAATTACCATTTTAAATTATACATCAAGGGGTAGTTTAAGTAGAATGTCAGCTTTGGGTGCTGAAGGTGGGGCTAATGCTTCTTCCTTGAGATGTCCTTGGGAGGGAGGATTCTCCATTTTTGGTTTACAAGACCAAAGTAATTAGGTTATACTACAGGGACTCTTCATTTGAGTATTTTATTTTCAATAAGGTTAACTAGGGGTATGATAATAAGGATAAGGGAGAAGTAAAGGATGGATGCTGTTTGGCCGATAATAGTATAGGGATGTTCGACGGGTTGGCCTCCGATTCATGTGAGGGTAAATAGGTTGGCAATTAGAATTCAAAATAGGTATTGGCTAAGTGGTCGGAAAATTATGCTTTGTTGTTTGGCTGTGTGTAGTAGGGGGATAATAGCTAAAATTAGGATTGAGAAGAATAAGGCTAGGACCCCTCCTAGTTTATTAGGAATAGATCGTAGGATTGCGTAGGCGAATAGGAAATATCATTCTGGCTTGATGTGTGGTGGTGTATTTAGGGGATTAGCTGGTATGTAGTTGTCGGGGTCAGTCAGTAGGTCGGGGGAGAATAGGACTAGGGTTAGAGTTAGGAGAATGAGGAGAAGGAGTCCTAAAAAGTCTTTGATAGTGTAATAGGGGTGGAATGGAATTTTGTCGGAGTTTGATGGAATGCCTAGTGGGTTGTTGGATCCTGTTTCGTGTAGAAATAGAAGGTGAACTATAACTAATGCTATAATAATAAAGGGCAGGATAAAGTGAAAGGCGAAGAATCGGGTCAAGGTGGCTTTGTCGACGGAAAACCCTCCTCAGATTCACTCTACTAGGTTAATACCAATATATGGGATTGCTGATAAAAGGTTTGTAATTACTGTAGCGCCTCAGAATGATATTTGTCCTCATGGAAGGACATATCCTATGAAGGCTGTAGCTATTACTGTGAAAAGTAGGATAATACCGATGTTTCAGGTTTCTAGTAGAGTGAATGACCCATAGTATAGCCCTCGACCGATGTGGATAAATAAGCATAAGAAGAATATAGATGCTCCGTTAGCATGGAGATAGCGGATGATTCAGCCGTAGTTTACGTCGCGGCAAATATGGGTAATGGAGGAAAATGCGGTTGTTGTATCTGCTGTGTAGTGTATTGCTAGGAATAGTCCTGTGATAACTTGTAAGGTAAGGCAGGCTCCTAATAGGGAGCCGAAATTTCATCATGAGGAGATATTGGATGGTGCTGGGAGATCGATGAGTGAGTTGTTTATAATTTTTATTAGAGGGTGGTTCTTTCGAGTGTTAGTCATTAGTGTTTTTATAGTTGAAATACAACGATGGTTTTTCATATCATTGGTCATGGTTAGAGTCCATGTAAAAATTATGATATACCTTATGTTTTTGTTAAGTGTGTTGTTTGTGTTGGGTTTTATAGGTATTTCTTCGAAGCCTTCTCCTGTTTATGGGGGTGTTGGGTTAATTGTTAGTGGAGGTGTGGGATGTGGGATTGTTATGGGTTTTGGGGGTTCTTTTATAGGTTTAATAATATTTTTAATTTATTTGGGTGGAATACTTGTGGTATTTGGTTATACTACTGCTATGGCTACGGAGGAGTATCCTGAGACTTGAGGGTCTAGTATTGTTATTTGAGGTGTGTTGTTGTTGGGAGTAGGGTTAGAGTTATTTGTGGTGGTATGAATGGTTAATTATATTAGTTTAGGAAATTTAGATAGTTTTGGTAATATTGAGGATTGGGTAATTTTTGGGGGTAAAGAGGGTGGTGTAGTTCGTGAAGATTCTTTAGGGGTGGCTTCACTATATAATTTTACTAGTTCGTTTATAGCTGTTGCTGGTTGATCTTTATTTATTAGTGTTTTGATTATTATTGAAATTGTTCGAAGGTTATTAAGGGTGTTATATAATTAGTAAGGGAATAAAGAGTATAGATATGAGAAATGAGAGGAAATAGAGTTTGATTATTCCTTTTTGAGTGGATATGGAGATAGAAGATAGTATTTGTAGTTTGGAAATGGATTTTGGTATGACTTTTTCTAATCAGATTAGGTCTAGTAGAAGAGATGCTGTATTTTGGCTTAGATGCAGGTTGAATAGAGGGATTAGGCGATGTATAGTTATTGGGTAGAATCCTAAAGAATTTGAAAATTTAAATATGTGTGAGGATGGTTTGAATTTTAGGTTATTTGTTATGAGGTTTAGTTCTATTGCTAGGGCGAAGCCTGTGATAGTTATTATAAGGGCTAATGTTTTTAGGTAAAAAGGTATTGTTGTTTGAGGAATATTTATAGGTAGGGTGTAGTTAATTAGGAAAAATCCGGCGAAAATACTGCCGATTATTAGGCGTTTAATTGAGTTAGTTAATAATGGGTTGTTTTCGTTGATGGTTACGGAGGTTGTGAACCGGGGTTGGTTTAGTAGTGCATAGAAGATGATTCGGGTACTATAGATGGCTGTTATAGAGGTTGCGATAAGTGTAATTGTAAGGGCTCAGGCGTTGATGTTGGATGTGCTTGTAAATTCAATAATGGAGTCTTTGGAGTAGAAACCTGTTAAAAAGGGCATGCCCGTGAGTGCTAGGCTTCCAATTACAAGGGAGGATGCTGTTAATGGTATTGATTTGAATAGGCCTCCTATTTTGCGGATGTCCTGTTCATTATTTAGGTTGTGAATAATGGATCCAGAGCATAGAAATAATATGGCCTTGAAGAAGGCGTGATTGCAGATATGAAGGAAGGCTAGATGGGGTTGGTTAATTCCAATAGTAGCTATTATTAATCCCAGTTGGCTGGAGGTAGAGAAAGCTACGATTTTTTTAATATCATTTTGTGTGAGAGCACAGATTGCTGTAAATAGAGTAGTAATGGCACCTAAGCATAGTGTTAGGGTTTGGATGATTTTATTGTTCTCTATTAAGGGATAGAATCGAATTAGGAGGAAAATTCCTGCAACAACTATTGTGCTGGAGTGGAGTAGGGCTGAAACTGGGGTGGGACCTTCTATTGCTGATGGAAGTCAAGGGTGTAGTCCAAATTGGGCTGATTTCCCAGTGGCTGCTAGGAGAAGGCCGATTAGTGGAATTATATTTGAGTCATAGTTTGGTATAATCATTTGTTGAAGTTCTCAAGAGTTAGAGTGTATTAGAAATCATGCTATGGCTAGAATGAATCCGATATCTCCAATACGGTTATATAGGATTGCTTGAAGGGCTGCTGTGTTTGCATCTGTTCGACTATACCATCAGCCAATTAGTAGGAAAGATATGATGCCTACTCCTTCCCAACCGATAAATAGTTGGAATAGGTTATTAGCTGTTACTAGAATAAGTATTGTGATAAGGAATAGAAGAAGATATTTAAAGAATTGATTAATTTTGGGATCTGAGTGTATATATCACATTGAAAATTCTATGATAGATCAGGTGACGAATAGTGCTACTGGTATAAATAGTATTGAGAAGTGGTCTAGTTTAAAGCTTATAGATAGTTTTATGGTTTGAATTGTTATTCAGTGTCAGTTGGAGATGGTTGTTTCTTGTCCTGAGAAAATAAATAGTATGGTTGGGGTTAGGCTAGTAGTGAAAGCACATACGATGGAAGATTTCACGTATAGTGTGTAGGGGAAGTTTTTGTGAATATCTGTTATATTTATAATGATAGGTAAAGTTAAAATTATTAGTGTAATTAAGGTGAAGGAGGCTAATATATTTATTACTTTTATTTGGAGTTGCACCAATTTTTTGGTTCCTAAGACCAATGGATTACTTCTATCCTTTAAAAGTTGGGAAAGCCATACTTTTATGTAGGGGATGCAGAGTTAGCAGTTCATGCAGTACTTTCTCGGTAAATAAGAAGGTTTAGAATTTCTATTGCTAGATTCACAATCTAGTGTTTTATTTAAACTATATTTACAGTATGTAGGTCCTAAAATGGTGTTGGGGTTTAGAATAAATAAGAGAAGGGGAAATATATGTATGGCTATTAAAGTATTTTCTCGTGTGAGAGATGGATTAAGATTATATATATGATATGTAGGTTTGCCTCGTTGTGTTATGGTTAATATATAGAGTGAGTAGAGGGCGGTAATAAGTATGTTTAGGCCTATAAGAATAATAGTGATATTTGATCATGAGAAGGATGTTATGGTTACGAATAGTTCACCAATTAGATTAATAGAAGGTGGTAGAGCTAGGTTAGTTAGGCTAGCAAGTAGTCATCAGGTGCTTATGAGGGGAAGAAAGGCTTGGACCCCTCGTGCTAATAGTATAGTACGGCTGTGAATTCGTTCGTAATTTGAGTTGGCAAGGCAGAAGAGTATAGATGATGTGAGGCCATGAGCGATTATTAGGATGGTTGCCCCTATAAAGCTTCATGGTGTTTGGATAAGGATGGCTACAATTACTAATGCTATGTGACTTACTGATGAATAGGCGATGAGTGATTTTAGATCTGTTTGTCGTAAACAGATAGAGCTAGTTATAATTATCCCCCATAAGCATAGTATAAAGAAGGGATATGCTATAAATTTTGTTAATGGATCTAAGATTACGGTAATTCGTATTATTCCATAGCCTCCTAGTTTTAGAAGTACGGCTGCAAGAACTATTGATCCTGCGATTGGAGCTTCGACATGGGCTTTAGGGAGTCATAGATGTAATCCGTATAAGGGTATTTTAATTATAAAAGCTATAATGCATGCTATTCATAGGAGGCTATTGGATCAAGAATTAGGTAATTCTTGAAAGCAGAGGTTTATTATTAGAAGGTTTAGTGAGCCTGAATAGTTTTGTACATAAATTAGTGCTACAAGAAGTGGTATGGACCCAGTTAGAGTGTAGAATAGAAAGTACAAGCCGGCGTTTAGTCGTTCCGTTTGGTTACCTCAGCGGGTAATGATAATTAGGGTTGGGATTAATGTGGCTTCGAAGAGAACATAGAATAAAATTAGTTCGGTAGCAGTGAATGTTATAATTAGAAGTATTTGTAGGAAGATTAGCATAGAAAGGTATAATTTTTTTAAGGTTCAGGATTCTTTAGCAAGGTGGTGTTGGCTTGCTAGAATTATGAGTGGGAGAAGTCATATTGTTAGTATTATAAGAGGGGATGATAGTGGGTCGGAGAAGAAAGTTGATGAGAAGTTGTTGCTGCTGTCGTTAAGTTGATTTAAGAGTAATAGACCTACGAGGCTGATTGTTAGACTGTGTAAGGTTGTGTTAATTCAGATTATAGGTTTATTGGAGTATCAGGTTATTGGGAGTATTATAATTATAGGTATAATAATTTTTAGCATTGGAGAAGATTAAGATTTTGGATATAGTCTAGGCCATATGTGTTGGATACTGTAACTAGTAAAGCCAGTCCTACGGCTGCTTCACAAGCTGCGAAGACTAGGAGTAAGATTGGTATTATGAAGGATATTGTGAGATGTAAACTTAGGATGGTGAGGGTGCTTAGGATAAACATGGATAATATTATGCTTTCTAAACATAGTAATGAGGATATTAGGTGGGATCGGAAGATTAATATTCCTAATAGAGCGATAATAAATGCTAGAATAATGTTGATGAAGATTGAAGGCATATTGATAATTATGAAATAGTCATAATTTAATGAGTCGAAATCATTTGTTTTGAGTTAAACTAATTATCAAGTTATTCTGTTCATTCTAGTCCTTTTTGAAGTCATTCATAGGCGAGACCTGCGGCTAGGATGAAGATTAAAATAAGAGCTATTGTTAGTGTGAGTTTTAGGTTAGTTGTTTGGGATGCTCAGGGGAGTGGTAAGAGGAGTGCAATTTCTAGATCGAATAGGAGAAATGTAATAGCTACTAGAAAGAATTTTATGGAAAATGGCAGGCGGGCTGAACTTATAGGGTCGAATCCGCATTCGTAAGGACTGTATTTTTCTGTATATATGTTTAGTTGTGGAAGTCAGAATGCGATTGTCACAAGAATTAGGGTTAGAGTGATGTTGATTATTAGAGTTAGAGGGAGGTTAATTATTCTTTTTCGGTTTTTACCGAAGTTGGTTAATTGGAAGTCAACTGTATTGGGTCAATACTAAAAGAATAGGATCCTCATCAATAGATAGATACATAGAGGAATAATCACACTACGTCAACGAAATGTCAATATCAGGCTGCGGCTTCGAAGCCAAAGTGATGGTTAGAGGTGAAGTGATATTTGAGTTGGCGAAGGAAACAGATAGTAAGAAAGGTGGATCCGATGATGACATGTAGGCCGTGAAAACCAGTTGCTATAAAGAATGTTGAGCCATACACGCCGTCTGAAATTGTAAAAGATGTTTCGAAGTACTCTGAGGCTTGGAGAAGTGTGAAGTAAATACCTAGGGTGATGGTGATGAACAAGGCTTGGAGTATATGTATTCGGTCACCTTCTATTAGGCTGTGATGGGCTCAGGTGATAGATACGCCTGAGGCTAGGAGTACGACTGTATTGAGTAATGGAACTTCTAGGGGATTAAGGGGATTAATGCCTATTGGAGGTCAGCAGCCACCTAATTCGGGGGTAGGAGCTAAGCTTGAGTGATAAAAGGCTCAGAAGAATCCGGCAAAGAAAAAGACTTCTGAGATAATAAAAAGTACTATTCCATATCGAAGGCCCTTTTGGACAGTTAAGGTATGGTGGCCTTGAAATGTGCCTTCTCGTACAATATCTCGTCACCATTGGAATATTGTAAGTAGGTTTGTTATTATACCTAGAGATAGAAGTAGATTGGAGTTAAAGTGAAATCAGATGGTGAGGCCAGATGTTATTAGGAGGGCAGATAAGGCTCCTGTAAGGGGTCAGGGGCTAGGGTTAACTATATGGTAAGTGTGGGTCTGGTGGGTCATTAAGTGTTATCTTGTAAATATAGGCTGACTAATAGGGTGAAGACGTAGGCTTGGATTAGGGCTACAGCGAATTCAAGAATTATAAGAAGAATAAGAATAATAAGTGTAACTGGGGCTGTAGAAGGGAAGATAGAGATAAGTTCTAGGGTGGCTCCTCCAATTAGGTGTATGAGAAGGTGACCTGCTGTGATGTTAGCAGTTAATCGTACAGCTAGGGCTATTGGTTGAATAAAGAGGCTGATAGTTTCAATAATTACTATTACGGGGATTAGAGGGATGGGAGTCCCTTGTGGTAGAAAATGGGCTAAGGATGCTTTTGTTTTGTGGCGTAAGCCTTTAATTACTGCAGCTGCTCAGAGTGGAATTGCTATACCTAGGTTTATGGAAAGTTGTGTAGTGGGGGTAAATGAGTATGGTAATAAGCCTAGCAGGTTAGTGGAGGCAATAAATAAAATTAATGAAACTAGTATAAGGGATCAGGTTCGTCCTTTGGCATTATGAATTGTTATAAGTTGTTTTAGTACTAGTTGAATTAGTCATTGTTGCAGAGAAGTTAATCGGTTATTGATAAGACGAGCAGGGGAAGGAAATAAAATGCTAGGAATTATAATAATAATAATAACAATGGGGATTTCTACGATTGTTGGGGTAGTGAATGAGGCAAATAGATTTTCGTTCATTTTGTTTCTCAGGGGTTGGTGTATAGATGTTTGTTAATTAAGTTTAATATAGGGCTTAAAGGGTAGTTGAATTTTAAAATCTTTAATTGAAAAACAATTAGGAGGGTTAGGATTATAGAAAGAATTGTAATTAGCCATGTTGATGTATCAAGTTGAGGCATTCACTGTGGAAAGATTTAAGGCTTTCAGTCTTTAACTTAAAAGGTTAATGCTGGTTAGCTTCACAGTGCTATTATAGTGTGAATAATAGTCATTCTTCGAAGTGTTTTAGGGGAATTAGTTCTAGAACGATTGGTATAAAGCTGTGATTTGCACCACAGATTTCTGAACATTGGCCGTAGTAGACACCTGGGCGAGAGGCTATTAGTGTAGTCTGATTTAAGCGTCCTGGGATAGCATCTGTTTTTACACCTAAGGAGGGTACGGTTCATGAGTGTAATACATCTTCTGAAGAGATTAGCGTTCGGATTGACAGTTCTGTGGGTAGAACGACTCGATTATCTACTTCAAGTAAGCGAAGTTCTCCGGGTTTTAGGTCTGAGCAGGGGGTTATATATGAGTCAAAGCATAAATTTTCGTAATCCGTATACTCATAACTTCAATATCATTGGTGACCTATGGTTTTAAGGGTAAGGGAAGGAGAAGTAATTTCGTCCATCATGTATAGGATACGTAGTGAGGGGAGGGCAATAAGAATGAGAATTGCTGCGGGTAAAATTGTTCATACTGTTTCTACTTCTTGAGCATCTATAGTGCTTGTATGTGTGAGTTTAGTAGTGAGTATTAGGGAAATAATATATAGGACTAAAGAGCTAATTAGGAATATAATTATTAGGGTGTGGTCGTGAAAATATAGGAGTTCTTCTATAATAGGAGAAGCGGCGTCTTGAAATCCTAGTTGGACTGGATGAGCCATGAAGATATACAGGGATCTAACCTGTAAATTAACTTTGACAAAGTTATGTAATAATTTTACTAATATCTTGAGTTAAGAAAGTCATAGTGGTTATGTGGTTGGCTTGAAACCAGTTCTAGGAGGTTCGATTCCTCCCTTTCTTGTAATATGCTTTTACGTATGTAGGTTCTTCGAATGTATGGTAGGGTGGGGGACAGCCGTGAAGTCACTCTAGGTTAGTTGGTGTAAGTTCTACTATTAGAACTTCTCGTTTTGAGGCGAAGGCCTCTCAGATTATAAAAATTATTAATATAACGGCTATTAGGGAAATAAAGGACCCAATGGATGAGATAGTATTTCATATGGTGTAGGCGTCTGGGTAGTCTGAGTAGCGTCGAGGTATTCCAGACAAGCCTAGGAAGTGTTGAGGAAAAAAGGTTATATTTACGCCTACAAATATGATTGAGAAATGGATTTTAGCTCAGGTACTATCTAATGTATAACCTGAAAATAGGGGAAATCAGTGGACAAAACCACCTATAATAGCGAATACTGCTCCTATGGATAGAACATAATGGAAGTGGGCTACTACGTAATAAGTGTCATGGAGGACAATGTCTAGTGATGAGTTGGCAAGTACAATGCCTGTTAGTCCGCCGACTGTAAATAGGAAAATAAAACCTAGGGCTCATAGTATAGCGGGTGATCATTTGATGTTACCTCCGTGGAGAGTTGCTAATCAGCTAAATACTTTTACACCAGTAGGAATTGCAATGATTATAGTGGCAGATGTGAAGTATGCTCGGGTATCTACGTCTATGCCTACTGTGAATATGTGATGGGCTCATACAATGAACCCTAAGAAGCCAATAGATACTATGGCTCAGACTATTCCTATATAGCCAAATGGTTCTTTTTTACCTGAATAATATGTAACAATGTGGGAAATTATACCGAAACCAGGGAGGATTAAGATGTAGACTTCGGGGTGCCCGAAGAATCAAAATAGGTGCTGATAGAGAATAGGATCACCACCTCCTGCAGGGTCAAAGAAAGTTGTATTTAGGTTACGATCAGTTAGGAGTATTGTAATTCCTGCTGCTAGGACGGGTAAGGACAGGAGTAGAAGGACGGCAGTAATTATTACAGACCATACAAATAAGGGTGTTTGATACTGTGACATAGCTGGAGGTTTCATATTGATTACTGTTGTGATAAAGTTAATGGCACCTAAAATTGAGGATACTCCTGCTAAATGAAGAGAAAAAATAGTTAGATCTACAGAGGCCCCTGCATGGGCTAAATTTCCTGCTAGAGGGGGATAAACAGTCCATCCGGTTCCTGCACCTGCTTCTACTATTGAGGATGCAAGAAGGAGAAGGAAGGATGGTGGTAAAAGTCAGAAGCTTATATTATTTATACGGGGAAATGCTATATCGGGTGCTCCAATTATTAAAGGGATTAATCAGTTTCCAAAGCCACCAATTATAATAGGTATTACTATGAAGAAGATTATAACGAAGGCATGAGCTGTTACGACGACATTATAAATTTGATCATCTCCTAGTAGAGCCCCAGGTTGACCGAGTTCTGCTCGAATTAAGAGACTAAGGGCTGTGCCTGCTATTCCTGCTCAAGCTCCAAATAGGAGATAAAGGGTTCCAATATCTTTGTGGTTTGTTGAATAGAATCAACGATTGGTGAACATGAGTAAGATAGGATGGCTGAGTTAGGCATTAGACTGTAAATCTAAAGACAGAGGGGACGCCTCTTTCTATCAAGCCCTGAAGTGTTTATCATGTTGAATTGCAAATTCTAAGAAGCAGCTTCAATTCTGCCGGGGCTTCTCCCGCCTTTTTTCCCCCTAAGAGGCGGGAGAAGTAGATTGAAGCCAGTTGTCTAGGGTGTTTAGCTGTTAACTAAATTTTCGTGGGGTTGGAGCCCATCAATCTAGGTGAGGATTTAGCTTAAATAAAGTGATTGATTTGCGTTCAGTTGATGTAGGATAAAATCTTGCAGTCCTTAAAGAGTGGCAGAAATTAAGTACAATCTACTTTCTTAGGGCTTTGAAGGCTCTTGGTCTATTTAACCTAAATTTCTAGTTTAGGATTAGGAGGGTTGGTGATAAAGGAAGGGTGAGGGTGGATAGAATAATTAGTGGGGATAGGAGGGGTATATGTTTTATTTGTTGGAACTGTCATTTTATTTTTGTGTTATTGAGTGTTGGAAATATGGTTAGTGAGGTAGAGTATATTAAGCGTATGTAGAAGTATAGATTTAATAGGGCTAAAATGGCTATGGTTACGGCTAGTGTAATGTTATTATTTTTTGTAAGTTCTTGAATAATAACTCATTTGGGGAGGAAGCCTGTTAGGGGGGGCAATCCTCCTAAGGATAGTAGGGAGATTAGGACTACTAGGGTAGTGATAGGGGTTTTGTTTCATAGATTTGATAAGGTTAATGTAGTGGTGTTAGTATACATATTTAGTGTGGTAAATATAATAATAGTTAATATTAAGTAGATTATTAGGTTTAGGATTGTTATGGAAGGGCAGTATATAAGAATAGCTATTATTCAGCCTATATGGGCAATGGATGAATAGGCTAGGATTTTTCGGAGTTGGGTTTGATTTAGTCCTCCTCAACCCCCTGCTAGGATTGATAGTAGGGCAATTAAAAGAAGGATATTAAGATTTATTGATGGGTGAGTTTGGAGTAAAATGGAAATAGGGGCTAGTTTTTGTCATGTTAGAAGTAATATTCCTGATGTTAATGGGATTCCTTGGGTGACTTCGGGAACTCATAGGTGAAAAGGGGTTATGCCTAGTTTTATTGTTAGTGCTATAATAATTATAAAGGAGGTTAGTTGATTGTGTATGTTGGTAATGCCCCATTGGCCAGAGTATAATATATTGATAATAATAGTAAATATAAGTAGTATAGAGGCTGTTGCTTGTGTTAGGAAGTACTTAGTAGCAGCTTCTGTGGATCGGGGGCTGGCTTTTTTTATGAGAACAGGAATAATAGCTAGTATATTGATTTCTAATCCGATTCACATTAAGAGTCAGTGGGAGCTAATTATTGTTAGTATTGTTCCTATGAAAATAGTAAATATGATGAGTATGAGGATAATGGGATTTATTAGTACGGGAAGGATATAAACCAACATTTTCGGGGTATGGGCCCGATAGCTTGTTTAGCTGACCTTACTGTATAGAATATGGTGTAATTTTGGGTAGCACGAAGGATTTTGGATCCTTAGGAGTAGGTTCAATGCCTATAATTCTAGAAATAAGAGGATTTAAACCTCTATTGTTTACTCTATCAAAGTAATTCTTTTATCAGACATATTTCTAAACTTGGGGAGGGATACATGATGTTAACATAGGAAATGAAATATACCATATACATATTGCTAGTGTTAGGGGGAGGAAATTTTTTCATAATAAATGCATAAGTTGATCATATCGGAATCGTGGGTAGGATGCTCGTACTCATAGGAATAGGATGATTAAGAGTAGGGTTTTGATGGTAAAATTTATTGTGTATGTTTCTGGGGAATAGGGGTTATATAATGCCCCTAGGAAGAGAGTAGTGGTTAGGGCATTTATTATAATAATGTTTGTGTACTCTGCTATGAAAAATAGGGCGAATGGGCCTGCGGCGTACTCTACGTTGAAGCCTGAGACAAGTTCAGACTCTCCTTCTGTAAGGTCGAAAGGGGCTCGGTTTGTTTCTGCTAGGGTAGAGATAAATCATATTATGGCTAGGGGTCATGATGGAATAATAAGTCAGAGATACTCTTGGGTTGTGATAAGGGTTGATAGGGTAAATGACCCATTTATTAAGAGAACAGATAGTAAGATAATGGCTAGGGTAACTTCGTATGAAATTGTTTGTGCTACTGCTCGTAGAGCTCCAATTAGGGCGTATTTTGAGTTGGAGGCTCAGCCTGATCATAGAATTGAGTATACGGCTAGGCTGGAGGTGGCTAGGACAAATAGGAGGCCTATATTTATATTGATTAGTGGATATGGAAGTGGTAGGGGAATTCATATGGTGAGAGCGATGGTTAAAGCTAATATGGGTGCGATGGTGTAGAGTGATGAGGAAGAGGTTAGAGGTCGTAGTGGCTCTTTGATAAATAGTTTTATTGCGTCGGCGAAGGGTTGGATTATGCCATGTGGTCCTACTACGTTAGGGCCTTTTCGAAATTGTATATAACCTAGGATTTTTCGTTCGATTAGTGTAAGGAAAGCTATAGCCAGTAAAATAGGGATAATTAGAAGGAGTAAATTAATTAAGAACATAGATATTAAGGAGAGGAGTTGAACCTCTGAATTATAAAGTCTTAAGTTTTATGCAATTACCGGTCTCTGCCACCTTAATGAGTCCTGATCTTGGGGAGGGTATTGGGTACTATATTAGATTAAGTTTTTTTCATCTATTGGATTGAGAGCGCTTGTGTTAAGTTGGCTCTATTTCTCTTGTCCTTTCGTACTGGGAGAAATATCAAATAGATAGAAACTGACCTGGATTGCTCCGGTCTGAACTCAGATCACGTAGGACTTTAACCGTTGAACAAACGGACCGTTAATAGCGGTTGCACCATTAGGGTGTCCTGATCCAACATCGAGGTCGTAAACCCTATTGTTGATATGAACTCTATAATAGGATTGCGCTGTTATCCCTAGGGTAACTTGTTCCATTGATCAAAATAGTTTGGGTCAATTGGGTATGAATTATGATTTGACTGGTAAGGTCTAAGCTAAAAATATTCGGAGGTTATATTTTACTCCGAGGTCACCCCAACCGAAATTTTTAACCCAGAGTTAATAGGTGTTTATGCCTGTTGTTAGGTTAATTATGTTTATGCTATTGGGTTAGTTGATTTAAGCTCCATAGGGTCTTCTCGTCTTATTATTATATTCCCGCCTCTTCACGGGAAGGTCAATTTCACTGATTGAGAGCAAGAGACAGTTTAACCCTCGTGTGGCCTTTCATTCTAGTCCTTAATTAAAGGACAAGTGATTATGCTACCTTTGCACGGTCAGGGTACCGCGGCCGTTGAACGTGTGTCACTGGGCAGGCAGTGCCTCTAATGTTAGTTATGCTAGAGGTGATGTTTTTGGTAAACAGGCGGGGTTAAGTTTTTGCCGAGTTCCTTTTGCTCCTTTTAATCTTTCCTTTGTGCACGCCTGTGTTGGGTTAACAGTTGTTTTGGTAATATTTATTGAATTTGTGATTTATTTTATCTTTTTGGTTAATTATCAGTGGGTATTCGGTCTGATATAGGCTTGTGCTAGGAGAATTAGGGTTCTTGTTACTTATATTAACAGTAATGTTTCTATTTGGTAATAGATTAGTCCAGTAGGTTAGTAGGAGATAGTTGTACAGGTTTAGGATTAGTTAGGTGTGATAGGTTGAGCTTGAACGCTTTCTTAATTGGTGGCTGCTTTTAGGCCAACTATGGGGGTTAATTTTTTTTACTCTCTACTAAAGGTTGTAGCCTGATTCTAAAGAGCTGTCCCTCTATAGACTAACATTTGAATTTACATTAAGTTTTGAGTACTTTAAGTAAATTTAAAGTTGAACTAAAATTCTTTCCTGGACAACCAGCTATCACCGGGCTCGATAGGCTTTTCACCTCTACTCATAAATTTTCTCACTATTTTGCCACATAGATGAGTGTGTTCTTTGTAACTATTTGTGAGTAGCTCGTCCGGTTTCGGGTTTGTTGGCTGAAGTTCTTTTTGTCAAGTTATTCTAGTTAAGTCATTATGCGAAAGGTACAAGGGGTGAGCTTTGCTTTTATATACTTTTAAAGTGTTCTTTCATCTTTCCCTTACGGTACTTTCTCTATAGCGCCGATTAAAATTTCTATCTCCTATACTGTTGTCAAGTGGTAAATGGTTTGATTTAAAATTTATAGATTGATTATTTGTGGGTGAGGTTGGGCTAGTTTTAGTCTCGAGGTGGTCATATTATATGAAATCTTCCGGGTGTAGACCGGATGCTTTGAGGTTAAGCTACACCTTGAATACTCCAAGCACACTTTCCAGTATGCTTACCTTGTTACGACTTGTCTCCTCTTGGTTAGTTGATTATAATTAATAAGTTGATACTGGGAGGTTGAGGAGGGTGACGGGCGGTGTGTGCGTACTTCATGGCCCTATTCAATTAAGCTCTCTATTCTTAATTTACTGCTAAATCCTCCTTTGGTCTTTAGTTTCATAAAGATTGTTGTTGGTGTGTTGTTCTTATATTAGAAAATGTAGCCCATTTCTTTCCACTTCATGGACTACACCTTGACCTAACGTTTTTATGCTTGGTGTTTTTGCTTACTTTTAAACCTTTATAGGGTTTGCTGAGGATGGCGGTATATAGGTTGAATTAGCAAGAAGTGGTGAGGTTTATCGGGGTTTATCGATTATAGAACAGGCTCCTCTAGAGGGATGTGAAGTACCGCCAAGTCCTTTGAGTTTTAAGCTTTTGCTTGTAGTACTCTGGCGAGTAATTTTGTTTGTTAATTACTTGGGTTTACGGCTAAGCATAGTGGGGTATCTAATCCCAGTTTGGGTCTTAGTTGTCGTGTTCTCAGATTATTAAAATCACTTTCGTTGGTTAATTTTATTTTAGCTAGGGCGTTTTACGGCTTGGATAAAATTTAATTTTATTTATAGGGGTCTTAAACACACTTTACGCCGAGTTATATTAGTTTGGGTTAATCGTATGACCGCGGTGGCTGGCACGAAAATTTACCGACCCTAGGTGTTAGTGTAGCTTAGTCAAACTTTCGTTTATTGCTTAAATTTAATCACTGCTGTATCCCGTAGGGGTGTGGTTTAGCAAGGTGTGGTGAGCTACCTATTGGTGTGCTTGATACCTGCTCCTTTTAATCGAATATAGATTTAGAGGGCATTCTCACGGGGGTGCGGTTACTTGCATGTGTAATCTTACTAATAGCTAATAGGAAGGCCAGGACCAAACCTATATGTTTATGGGATATATCTACCCATCTAAGCATTTTCAGTGCTTTGCTTTGATAATTTAAGCTACATTAAC